TGTAATACTCCAACCGCCCCATGAATTGGTTATTCCTAAACGAGTCATGAAGGGTATAACGAACATACCCTGTCTCCACATTGGATCAAGAACAGGATCAGAAGGATCAAAAACTGCTAATTCATACAGAGCCATCGAACCGGCCCAACCAGCAACCAGAGCTGTATGCATTATATGAACAGAAAGCAACCGACCGGGATCATTCAATACAACGGTATGAACACGATACCAAGGCAAACCCATGGAAATACCCCTTATATCAAAGATAAATGGACACTACGTAACTTTATTGCATTGGAAAAGACTATAATATGACTATCCTATGGACCACTCTTGTTGAGTCGATTATTTCCGAACAAGGGTTTCTATTCTGTTGGTAATAATGGAACAATTCTGTTCGTAGGAACAAAGAGAAGCAGATTTATTCTATACTCGATAAGTACCAATACGCAATGGGGGAGTTGATCCCATTTTCTATGAGCGAATGAGTCCATACTTATTTATCATTAGAAAGACCTATTCGTAATAATTTGAGTTTCTTCATTCTGTCTTTCTTTATGAATTTTTAGAATCTATGGATAAAATAAATACGATAAAAACCAATATGAATATTATAAAGACAATAAAAAAAATTGTTACGTTTCCACCTCAAAGTGAAATATAGTATTTAATTCTTTCTTTCATTTAATGCCTATTGGTGTTCCAAGAGTTATATTCAAACTTCCTGGAGATCCAATTTCATCTTGGATTGACATATAGTGCGACTTGTCAGATATATTGGGTCATATGGTATTTCCCCGTTCTCTCCCCCGATCGAGATATCCCCCGTTTCACCCAAGAAAGATAAATTGAATCATCAAAAATTTGGAGCGTGAAGTGCAATTAGATCCATTTTTGAGGGGATTCATATTACTATTATCAATTAGAATAATTCAATTAGAATAATTTATGGTTGGCTTGGTTGGACTAAAAAAATGAAGTATCCAGGCTCCGTTTAGAAAAAACCCAATTGGATTGGTAAGATATCTATGATTGCTATTCATATTTTTTCTTTGTAAAGAGATCCTAATTGTCAAGCAAAGTTATCTCAACTCTAATAAATACTTGTATAAAATGAATTGAAAAAAAAAAAAAGAAATACAAAAAGAAATGGTAATGGGAGCATTTGTCCTATATGTACAAATCCAAATCGGGCGGATCTTTACCCGGAGTAGAGCATAAACCTAAAAAGATGAAAAAGACCCATTCAGGAACAAGAAAATACCATCGCGGTTTGGATTAAATCTCGATGAAAGAATACATCAATGAGAAGTTAATTCGATAAGTTTAATGACCCTTTCTTATAACTTCGAATTTTATAATGGAAAATCTAAAATATAAAAAAGGAGTAAAAACTCGTCTTTATTGAAAAATCGAAGAAAAGCCCTTTCGTTAGAAATAAGAAAGAACCTTTCTAGAAAAAAAGAAAGAGGACTGGAATCTATACATTGATTCACAATTTTTTTGAACCGTATGCATCAAAAGGCGCATGTACGGTTCCTAAGGGATACAATTTTACCCTAATCAACCGACTTTATCGAGAAAGATTACTTTTTTTAAGCCAAGGGATTAATACTACGCTTTCGAATCAACTTATTGGTCTTATTATATATCTCAGTATGGAGGATGAGACCAAAGAGCTGTATTTGTTTGTAAACTCTCCTGGGGGCTGGGTAATACCTGGGATCGCCATTTATGATACTATGCAATTTGTGCGACCAGATATCCATACAGTATGCATAGGATTAGCTGCTTCAATGGGATCTTTTATCCTGGTCGGAGGAGAACGTAACAAACGTATAGCATTCCCTCACGCTTGGCGCCAATGAGGTTTTTATTTGAGAGAAAAAAGAAGACTATGCCTTCGCCATATGAATACTAAGTAATAATAGCATGGCACTTCGAATTCGATATGAGAAATTTTTGTATTGTTTTTTTTTCAAAACATTAGATTCTGTATCGAGAGAGTAGTATGAGATAAGGGGTATTTCCGATTTTCTCTTATCTATCGGGAGTTCAGCGTCACAAACTTTTTTGTTTTCATGCCGGAGAGTTCTTAACAATATTTATGTTATGAAAGAGTACGAAAAAAAAATATTTTTTCCTTATTTAATCGGATTAAAAAGAAACTTTGGGATTGCTGAATCACAGACAAAAAAAAAAAGAAAAAATAAACATATAAAGCAACGGAGCCATCATAGTATTTTTGAACTACTCCGAAAGGAAGGATGGCAATTTGATTATTTACCCATCTGAGTCTGATAGATTCTATTTTTCTCTTTCTTCAATAGAAAGGAGGGGGGGTCAATTTTTTTGTAGAGCCGTATGCACAAAAGATGCCTGTACGGTTGTTCAATTCTATCTTTTTTCTATTCTTTATCTTTCTTTTCTCTTTGCTTTATCATGCGAGATAGGAGAAGCTTTTATTTTGTTATATCATCAGGGTAATGATGCATGAACCTGCTAGTGGTTTTTATATGGCACAAGTAGGCGAATTTGTCGTGGAAGCGGGAGAACTGCTGAAACTGCGTGAAACCCTCACAAGGGTTTATGCAGAAAGAACGGGCAAACCCTTCTGGGTTGTATCCGAAGATCTGGAAAGAGATATTTTTATGTCAGCAACAGAAGCCCAAGCTTATGGAATTGTTGATTTTGTAGCGGTTCAAGTAAAATAACATGGATTTCGCGCAAATCTGTGATTTGAGATTTTATCTTCGAATTGAATATTCTATTAAATAGAATAAATAGAAGTAATTCACCATCATTCGGTTAGGATCAATCTAAACCAACCCATCATATTATGTATACGATTCAACATGCCAACTATTAAACAACTTATTAGAAATACAAGACAGCCAATCAGAAATGTCACAAAATCCCCCGCTCTTCGGGGGTGCCCTCAACGTCGAGGAACATGTACTAGGGTGTATGTGCGACTCGTTTAGATCATGAGCTGGCACAAAAGCAAGAAAACTACTTTTACAGTATCAATGATCAGTACCGGTGAATGGGATAGGATGGAAAAAGGAACTCCATCCATTATTAAAAAAAAAAACTCTACCATATCCCCTATTGTGTATGAAGTTTATGGTTTCCGTTGGTGTAAATCCAATCACCTGAATTTAAGATGATAAGAAATTCTCCATTGGTAACAAATGGTTATCCATTAAGCGGAGGAAATCTTATTTAAAAAGCATAAAACATAAAGATTAGGTAGGCTCCCAATCTGGCAAGAACGGACTAAGAGGGTCAGCTACCCAGCAAACTTTCATAATTAAATACCGTTACTGTATAGATAGATCTGATTGTGAAAGACCTATTACTGGATAATTCATGGGTAGAGCCAAAGCGTGTGAACTATACAAGTTCCCAATAACATCAATTAGTTGATTAAATATTAAATTAAAGTATAAAGTAAAGGCTCCGGTGTATAGAGAAGACCTTACCGTTTAAGAAGTAACCATAGAAACGAAGGAACCCACTATTTCTTTTTTTATTTCTTTTATTTACTATATTTTTGGTACCTAGGAAAATACAATTTCTTATTTCTGTCTTATTTCGCAGTGAAATACCTAAAAAAAAATAAAAAATCGTGGTCGGGAAGGTTAGAGTAGCCAAAGCCATTGGAATTTTTATTTTATACATTGGAAAAATCCGTTTTGTTATTAATAGACTAGGAAGGGGAAAAGAATAACTGAAAGAAAGGCAATCAATTAGTTATTCGTCAAAGTTTCATTTATTCAATGACCAGAATTAAACGGGGATATATAGCTCGGAGACGTAGAACAAAAATTCGTTTATTTGCATCAAGCTTTCGAGGGGCTCATTCAAGGCTTACTAGAACTATTACTCAACAGAAAATAAGAGCTTTAGTTTCGGCTCATCGGGATAGGGATAGGAAAAAGAGAGATTTTCGTCGTTTGTGGATCACGAGGATAAACGCAGTAATTCGCGAAAGGGGAGTATCCTATAGTTATAGTAGATTAATACACGATCTGTACAAGAGACAGTTGCTTCTTAACCGTAAAATACTTGCACAAATAGCTATATCAAATAGGAATTGTCTTTATATGATTTCGAACGAAATCATAAAGGAAGTAGATTGGAAAGAATCCACCAGAATAATTTAAATTGAGTTACCCGGAGAATGAACTCCGGGAAGGTAGAGTAGAAATTAGTATGAGAAAATATGCTAAAGTAGTCAAAATGAATGAACACGTTCAATTCAATAAAAACAGATTTCTTTTTTTCCGATTCATTTGTTTCTTACGACACGATACTCAAATCTAGATTCACTCAAATCTAGATTCTTGTAATTATGATTCAAGTGAAGAAAAAGTAAGCCTATTTATTTCGGGCTTTAAAACCAGTAGTTCTAGCGGTCGACTCGGTTCTTTCAAATTGTTTTTCATTATTGAGAAAAGGTAACAAAGATAAAATACGAGCTTGTTTTATAGCAAGAGTAATTAATCGTTGTTGTTTCAAGGTCAATCTATTCACACGTCTTGATAATATTTTTCCTTGTTCACTAATAAATCGACTAATTAAACTCATGTTTCTATAATCAATTCGATCCCCCGATTGAATCGGGGGCAAACGCCTACGAAAAGATCGCTTGAATTTAAGAAAAGGTCGCTTGGATTTATCCATGGTTTGTTTGTTTAATTTATTCCTTATCCCTAAAATCCTATTTCTTAATTCTAATTCATTTTAAATCCACCCAAAATAGGATTTTTAAAAAATAGGATTTGTTTATTTTCTATTTAAATATGTTATATATATAATGTCATTTTTTCCCCTTCCTTGAAAGGGTAAGACACAGGTACTTGGTTCGCTCTATTTCTTTATCTCCCCATGAATCGTATGTTTGTAACAATAGGGACAGAATTTTTTCAATTCAAACCGATTAGGCGTATTGTGCCGGTTCTTTTGAGTAATATATCTGGAAATACCTCTTGATA